AATCAAGCCGACCCTCATTTTTCTTTTCTTAAATCGATACCCATCCGAACAAAAATAACTTGATATATATACCTACCAATTCGACATAGATCCAAGATATTTCATTAACTCATGTGCTGGAGAAATGTGTCCCCTTAATTAATAAAAAACAATTTCCGAAATTTTATGGATCACGGATTTTTCTTTTCTCTACGAAGGCACATTTTTTTCTTCTTAAAATCAAAACGAATGAATAAATAAGGTGGAAGAAAGGTAGTTGAAAGTTTTATTTTTCTTTTGGTTGGGGTGTGGTGTATAAACCATTCCACAAACCTTCCCCTCATATTTAGTTCTATTAGTTCTATTTATAAGAAACTAGATATTTAATCGAAACTATTTCTTTTTTTTTCATATTGAATTTCGATTTCGTATTCCGCTTGACGTTTTGAAATTCGAATATATTCTAATAACTAATAAAAAGAAATAAGATGTATAATGAGAATGGCTTTCTATATCGAATCAAATGGAATGTCGGTTAGAATTAAGGATTCATAAATAGGAATGACGCGCTAAAAAACTCTATGGAATAGTGCAGGGCAGAAGGATCCCTTGGAGCGAATCATATTCTTACATTCGATTGTCTCTATTGACAATTTCGAAAAACTGTTGATACTATGCTTATAGTATGATGGCGGTCGGACACGCATGCCCCCATCGTCTAGCGGTTCAGGACATCTCTCTTTCAAGGAGGCAGCGGGGATTCGACTTCCCCTGGGGGTAGGGTACTACAAAAGGAAGTTGAGCGTGCATCATCAATAAGCCTAACATTGAAAATGGAATTGGTTTTTCCTGGGTCGATGCCCGAGCGGTTAATGGGGACGGACTGTAAATTCGTTGGCAATATGTCTACGCTGGTTCAAATCCAGCTCGGCCCAAGAATTTGCTCAAAGACCTTGAGATGAAAATTTTTGTCTTCCCGAACGTACGATATGTCGGAATAAAAGAATCCCATTTTTCTATATATCTACCTGCTCGATTTTTTTGTTCAAAAAAATGCGGATTCGGATCTAGCTAATATAATGATCGAGATTCATATCATTATCTGTAAATATAAAGAAAGTCTAAGGAAACGAAAAAAGAAATCTTTTTTATCGAAAGATTGATTATCGATTTGTAATTAAGGAAAGGATCACTAGTCATGTAATTTGTGTCGCTCTCATCCAAAAGAACGTGCATAGCCATGCCGATATCACTATATAACCCGTGTCTCTGTTACAAGACGAAAAAAAGGTTTGAATTCAATCCTAAAAATATTGATGTGGTATACCTTATTTCCTGGGATTGTAGTTCAATTGGTCAGAGCACCGCCCTGTCAAGGCGGAAGCTGCGGGTTCGAGCCCCGTCAGTCCCGACGGATCAAATAAACACATCAACTCATCTATTCATTTTCATTTTATGGCAAAAGAGGCACAACGAAATGAATAGAATTAAATTATAGAATTTCAGTCATTCAAACTTCTCAATAGGGATTTTTTTCTTTTTTCGTTATTTCTCATCAAACACAAACAAAAATATCAATTTTCATTACTTCAACTAGTACCAATTGGTGGGAAGAAAGATAGAATTTTCTTAGTCCAATTATTGGGAACATAATATTCCGGATTCCAAGGTATAGCGTACTGCGTCTGATCTTTTAATTTATTGCCTCTATCTAATGGGAATGGGATAGAGTCTCAGGCGTTTCTCGGGAGCACATACACAACTAGAATTCTTGTCTTGTACACTACAAAATTGAACCGGAATTTGGCTTTTTCACATTTTTATTTTTCTTGTATGTAAGAAAATTATATCATAAAAAAATAGGAGTTTCGAGTTTAACCCCTTTCCCCCTTTCATTTTACTTCTATTGTTGTTATTTTTTATGGGGTCAATGCAATGTAAGTGAAAAACGGTCAGATGAGATTTCATTCGATGATTAAGAAGACGGCAGGTTGTAGAAAGAGTGGAAAAGAATAAGAAATATAAGGATTTCTTGATTCAATTACGCATTCCATTTTTTTTTGAGTATGGATAAAGGATCTTCCTATGTTATACTATTCAATTCGCGACGACGAAGTGATTTGATAGCCCAATATTGATGCAATTCAATATCATCGAGATGTAATTCATCCCGTTGAATTTACAGTCGAAATTTTTATTATCTCTATGGGATTAAATCCCGAGTTATTGCGAAGTAAAAACCAATAAGATTATGGAAGTAAATATTCTCGCATTTATTGCTACTGCACTCTTTATTCTAGTTCCTACTGCTTTTTTACTTATCATATATGTAAAAACGGTCAGCCAAAACAATTAATTTGAATGAAACTTTACTTCTTAGGTCCTTATCAATGAGAATGATTTAAGAAATAAACAAAGGATTCCAATTTCGTTTATTAAATCTTCAATTCAATACGCAGGCTAGAATCAACAGTCTTCTGTGAGATTTGATAATATGGTAGAAAGATTGATATATTTCTTTCTACCATACTATCCTATTAGAAAAGAAGTAAGTAAAAAGTCTCTGGGCAGCGCGCCCATTAATTTAAGAAAAAAAAGCCAGTAATCTTGAATCTTTTTTTAGCATTTCAAAGAAGTACTTGATTGAGTCGATAACGGAAGGGAGTATGGGAACTTCTTAAAATTTCTAAAAGGAGCAGTAAACATTACCAATTTGTAACACTTGAATCACGATATGAAATGAGTCGATGTCGATAAAGCATAAATCAAATTTCTACAACAATAAAGCAAGAGGTCAGTACACAATATGTGACTCGCCCGGAGCAAGATTTTATTATGCGTAGTATCTTGTTGAACAACCACTGTGTATATGTTCTTTACCCTAGAAAGTACGCATCCGCTTAATATTACTAACAGAACATCTTTTTCTTTCTTTGCTTTAAAGAGGCAAAAAAATTAAATACAAATAATAAGAAGTGGTCTGTTGTTACTCATTGTCCCCATATAAGTCTGATAAGAAAGTCTGATAAGAGCCCTGCGGCGAAATAGATAATTTTGGAAAATTTTAATTTCTTACCACCCCCACCCGTATCCCCTTCCGAAATACAAACATGGGAATAATTGAAATATCTGTTTGATTGACATTATTCTCATTTTAAAAGTTAAAGTTCAAACAAAACGCTTTTGTAAAATGATCTTAAAATGATCTATAAAACAATTCATAAAGTTTGATTACTTACCGCAATTACATTAATAGTACTTCTAAAGTCCACTTCTTCCCCATACTACGAGTGAAAGGGAAAAGGTAAAGACTACCATTAAAGCAGCCCAAGCGAGACTTACTATATCCATGTGAATTATGTCCCCTATCTCTATGAATATGAAAGAATTATTCCATTCTTGTTCACTAATAATAGTGAAATCCGGGGTGTATAGTCAAAAGGGGATTCTTACCGCAAACTCTTTATTTAATGAACCAATCCAATAAATGCACTTATAAAAAATTTGGATACAAATTTTCTTATCATTATGATTTCGAGTCGAATTGGGAAAGATTAAGCACAAGCAAAAGATGCAATGACCCCCGCGGCCGAGGGAGTATTATTAATATAGCATGTAGTAATATAGCATGTAGGAAAAAAAGACCTATTCTTTTGTTACCCTCCAAAATTCATTCATAAAAAACGGAATGGAATAAAAACTATATTATATAACCAAGGTAGATAAAAATTATATAACCAAGGTAGAAGGTAGGTAGATCATTATCTATCACACATATACCTCTATTTTTTTCACATTTGATCTTTCTTTATAGTCTCTGTAAAAAAATGGAGAGACAGTCGATTATAATCTTGACCGGGGGTTGCTGAACAGAAGTTTTTTTGCCACTTTTTTAGATTAAATTATACAATCAAATATTGGTGGAATATCTGATCAAAGACAGTCGTGACTTTGTAGACTAAAGTAATTTCTCCACAATTACTAATACTTAGACTCCCCTTTGGTTATCCAATCTAATTAAAGGCTCGATCAGTAAATATTCCATTAGTAGTGTGCGGTTTATCAAGACTTCTCGACTCCCTTCATAATACGTCCTTTTTTGAATCCTAGACACAAAAAGTTACAGATCTTTGGAGAGCCTCCATATGCTTCGAATCAAGCACGTAACAACCGCCGCCCCCTGTTAGGGAATATTTCGGTTAGTTATATCAATAAAAAAAAGAAGGGATTTTTGGTCTTTTGTTGATCAGGCGACACCCAGATTTGAACCGGGGAAAAAAGGATTTGCAGTCCTCCGCCTTACCGCTCGGCCATGTCGCCAAAAAACAAAAAAATAGATGACACTATTACCCCCTTTTTGCTTTGGGGCGGATTACTGAACTTATTTTTTTGTTTACTTGCATCTTGAATCCCGTTTGCCTTAACCAAAAGAAACCATTCCTTTTTTTTTAGATCCATCCCTTCGACTTATTGTATAGTATCGCCAAATACGCAATACCTAAAAACTTCCTCTATCCTTTCTATTGAAACGGAAAATGTGGGCTTTCTGTCACAAAAAAATTCATTAAAATTTTGAACCATTAACTATTGACTTGTGACTTGACTGCGAATTCATGAATGATTCTTAGATTTGGATCTCAAATTATGTTTCCCTAATGACATAAGAAAGTCGAAATAATAACAAATTTTTCTTGATTCTTTTCAATAATAAAATCTTTCTTAATTTCCACTTTTCTCAATTTCGATTATATAATAAAATATTTATATATGTAAAGCAACCAGAGCAGAACTTACCCAGATATATAATTGGCTATTAAAAAAATAGAATATATGATGCCCGCAGCGAATTTTCATAAAATATCGTACTTCAATTTTTCATTGAAGCGGTTGACGAAAAAAAAGTCTAAATTTGGCTAGCTTCCCAAGCGTATTTTACGAATTCTAGTAAGAATAAGATAATAGGTCAAAGTTTCTCTTTCTTTTATCGGCAAATCTTTTTTTTTACAACGAAATCCAAAAGA